TAGTAATGCGGTATAAGTAATTTCCAAAATATAATAGAAAACCAATATAAACAAGCAAAACAAAAGGCTTTTGATAAGTTTTTTGGTAAGACAGAATTACATAACACAATTTTCAAAAAGAATTTGGTTCTTTTTATAACTTGGTATTGATAAATCCGCGGATCTAGAAATTCATTTCGGATAATTGAACCTTCTCAAACTGTTTCTTTTTAAGAACCAAAAAGATTTGTGCCAAAATAATAGATGCCAAGAACAGCAAAAGGCCTTGTACGCGTAATGGATCTTGAAGGACTATTTCCGCATCCCCCTGACCAAATCCACCCACATTAGGATTACTCGTTAAGGGTTGATCCGGTTTGATAGATTCACCCTCGGAAACAAGAAGTTCTGGTCCTGGAGGGATAATATCAACCACTTGACGTCCATCCGATCCATCCACTATGGTTATTTCGTATCCGCCTTTTTCTTTTCGTATGATTTTGCTTACTATACCGGCCGCTGTAGCGTTATAAACATTATTGTTACTTTTGCTCCCGTCAGGGTAAATCTGACCCCTTCCCCTGTTTCCGCCTACGTATATGGGATATTTTAAGAAGTGAACATCTTTCTTAGTAGCGGGGTCCGGGGAAAGAATAGGAAAGGTTATTTCACTATATTTTTGACCAGGAACAGGACCTATCACAAGAATATTTTTTTTAGAGGGGCGATAGCTCTGAAAAGACAGATTTCCCATCTTTTCTTTAATCTCAGGCGAAATACGATCGGGGGGGGCTAATTCAAAACCCTCAGGTAAAATAAGAACGGCCCCTACATTCAAAGACCCTTTTTTACCATTAGCAAGAACTTGTTTCAGTTGCAGATCATAAGGAATTCGAACAACTGCTTCAAATACAGTATCGGGCAGTACCGCTTGTGGAACCTCGATATCCACGGGTTTGTTCGCCAAATGGCAATTGGCACATACAATACGGCCAGTCGCTTCTCGTGGATTTTCATAACTCTGCTGTGCAAAAATGGGATACGCCTTTGAAATGGGTGCCCGAGTTATTATATATATAATGAGCGATACGGAAATGAATCGAATAATATCTTCCTTTATCCAAGAAAAAGTATTTCTAGTTTGCATGGTCCAATCATTGATCCCCAAAATTTCTACAATAAAATTAGATGAGTCACTAGTATAGTTCCTTATCTACAATTCTGCTATTTACTGAAATAATTTGGGTGGAATATTGAAGGAATCCCCCGGGGTGGCTAGAAAGAATAAGTATATTTTTGACTCTTTTACTTATGTACAAGGTAACAAACATTATAATTGGACCCTTCGATCATTTTTCAATCATTCATTGAATGATAAATCACTACAAGTGACGGAGATATGCGATTTAAATAACGAAAAATCAAATATTTTAAAATTGTATCTAAAATGACTGGAAAAGTAGAAACAAGACCGGAGATAATTTGATCATAATGATCAAATCCAAAATCTTTGTAGATAGAGCCAATCATTAGTTCCCAACCATGGGGCGAATGGAATCCTATGCATAAATCGGTTAATAAAAGAATAGAAAAAGCTTTTATTGTGTCGCTTAAATTATATATAAATTCTTGAAGACAAGAGTTAAGAAAAATAAGGTCTTCATTACCTATAATAGAATAAACACTTAGAATAAGGAAATAAATTATATTTGTTGAGAAATGTAAAATCGTCTGTATACGACTCTCGTTGTGCACCTTGATCAATTGGATCGTTTCTTTGTAGACTTCGGCATGAAGCTTTTGGAAACGCCCTTCCCGGTAGTCCTTTATCATTTCGTCGAAGAGGGATAGTTCCTCTAATTCGATGAATTTTTTTAGAATACCCTCTTCTTCAATATCATTCAAAAAAATTTCGGAGGGCCTAGTATTCCACCAATTATTAACCAAAAATTCCATACTTTTGTTAAATGTAAATGAGAGAGCGATCCACCAAGGCAAAAATACTATAGATGTAAGATATAGAAGAGAAATAAATGCTTTCTTTTTTGCCATTTGACCGTCTGTGAATTTTGAAATGAACTCGGCCCATTCGTCGACTCTATACGATACTAATATTTCTATCAAGTATCAGTTCTATTACATTACAAGTCTCGAGTCTAGATCTCTATTTTTTATTTGTTGTGATTCAGTACAGTGTTTGGTCCTTGAATTTAGAAAGAATAGAGGAAAACAATATAGAAATAGAATAATAAAGAGTCCATGAATGACTAAATAAACTCAAAAATTATATATCATATTCTTTCAATATATATCAATTGCTGAAATTCGAAGCAATTGTCTCGACTGCTCGAAAGAGCTATTTTTTTAATTAATATTATTTGAATTTCAAGATGCAAGAACTCCCCGCTTATCAAGATATCACAAAATTTCGAAAAAAAACTCGCCGGTGACCCGCGGTACAGGAATAATTAATATAAATTCTTTATTCCGAAATGTTGTGATATATGAGATAAATCTATTATTTCAATTTTTTGTTAATGAATTGATTTCAGTGAATTTAACTATACATAAAAAAAATAATTTAAAAAATTTATGGACAAAAACTTTTTCGTTGTTCCGTGTACGTTTACTTTTTTATTCTAATCAGAGTTCGGCATAAACTTCAGTTAAGTTGTACTATAGAAAAAAGCGAATTCTTGAGTTATCGTTTTTTCTTTCCCTTTTGATAAGAATAATAAAGCTTTCACTTTTTTTTTTTCAAAAAACTTCAATTGGGACACGCAAGAAATAGGCCAATTCAGCGGCTTTCTGTTCAATTTCTCGTAGAGTCAAATTCTCATCGATACGAGTCAAGGGAATGGACCCCTGGCCTCTGATTTCAATATAAAGTATAGGCCGAGAAAAAAGACCCTCTTTAACTTCCATTCTGATGGATTGAATGTCTTTCGTAAGAAATCGCAGGAGGATCCGACGATTTTTTCCAGGAAATCCCCAACGAAAAATACACACTATTCCTTCTTTTATATCGAATCGATCATAACCGCTACCCACATTCCACGCAATTGTGCACCACAAATATGAACTAATAAAAAGACCCGCAATTCCATAGAAAGACATCACGATTCCTTGTGGAAAAAAAATAATTTGCTGAGAAGGAAATAACGGTATAAAATACCTACCAAGATAACTATAAATTCCAACCAAAAAAAATCCTAATGAACCTAAAAAAAGGATAAAAGCCCAGCAAAAATTACTCGGTTTTCGAGACCCCGCTATAAGTTCTATCCATATCCGGTCTGATCGACAACTCATACTATACTAGATCTAGTTGTATTGTATTGTAATTGGGAGGTAACATAACCCCAATAAATTTGACTTTAATTTTGTTGTTTCCGAAGTAACCCTCATCAACTAGCACTATTATGATGTGAAGCTTTAGGAGTAATTCATCAATTGCTTAGAGTTAAACTAAAAAATAACATCCTGTATATGATTTTTTATAGATATCCCCAGCCATGCAGATATATTTACTTTATGTTTCAAAAATCTTACCGATACCTATTTCTTTTTCAAATTGATTTTCAAAAAGCTATAAGTCATTTACTCATATATGATGTTTATGCATACGAGCTTCTGCTGGGAGGAAACTACCCGTTCTACTAAATAGAAATTTTTGTTATGCTCCAAGTAAGCCTAAGTCTTTAAAAAAATAGAAAAAAAAGAAGATTTAACCCCAAAATATTTAAAAAATCTTGTTTTTTTGAACATGAAGAGATAAAGAAACCATAGCAATTGCCGGAAATACTAAGCCCACTAAAGGCACAAAAATAGCGGGTAAGTTGCTGATAATTGTCATAGAATGGTTACCTCGATTTAATATTTATACCCGTTATTTATTGGTATATTAACATTTTAACTTGTTATAAAGATATCTTATACTTCATATATAATTATACTAGTATAATTATACTTAACTGAGTATTGAATATATACAAGGAAATAGAAAATAGAAGAGTATAGTATGTATATATACTAAGATATTAATAAGGAATAAATAGAATAGGGAATAACACTACTAATATATAGAGAGATACTAATATATAATCTATTATAGTACGTATCTAATAAATGGAATGTAAATCAAAAGTGTAAATAAATGGGCTTATTCATCTTTCTATATGAAATAGATGTATGATAATCCACTTCTTTATTATTTTCTTTATTTTTATTATTGATTTGTTCTATTTATTCTAAATTTTTTCTAGTATATTAGAATTTTCTAATTTGAATTTAATATCGATAAAAAAAATACCCAAAATTCTTTCTACAATTCAATCTTATGTTACTAAAGAAAAATACATTCTTCAGACCTTTCTTTTCATTCCTATAAACTAAATAACTACTTGATTGCCCCCAAACAAATAATAAAATGTAGAATAAATTAAATGATTGAATTTATTATTAAATTAAGGCTTATAGGTTTCTACTTGAATTTTCATTTAAAGGAAAGAAAGCATGGAGCTGAAATAATTCACTCAAAACTCCTTTTAAAGGATTACGTGGTACGATTGGATCAAATAAACCCTTTTGGAATAAATATTCAGCAACTTGTGAACCCTCAGGGACTGTCTTATTCAATGTTTGTTCAATTACTCTTTTACCAGCAAATGCAATGTAGGTATCGGGTTCGGAAATAATGATATCCCCCAACATACCAAAACTAGCTGTCACCCCACCCGTAGTAGGAGATGTAAGGATTGCTACATAAAATAACTTTTTATTTGATTGATAATCATATAAAGCAGAAGATACTTTAGCCATTTGCATCAAGCTCAAACTTCCTTCTTGCATGCGTGCTCCTCCGGAAGCACACACTAGAATAAGAGGTAAAAATCGATTGTTAGCATACTCGATCAAACGTGTTATTTTCTCACCCACTACAGATCCCATACTACCCCCCATAAACTGAAAATCCATAACCCCAATGGCTACAGGAATACCGTTTAGTTTACCTGTACCTG